ACGGTCTTTCTAAAGACCCCCAATGACCAATCCTCGCATGAATTGCTAAGGATCCAATGAGTCCAACATTGATTCCTTCAGATGTGTCAATTGGGCAAATACGTCCATAGTGACTAGGATGGATATCTCGTATCCGAAAACTAGCAGTTCGACCTGTCAACCCCCCAGGACCCAAATAACTCAACTTTCGCCCATGAACTATTTGTGTCAATGGATTCGTTCGATCCAAAACTTGAGATAAGGGGTGTAGGCCAAAAAATGATTCATAAGTAGTTGTTACTGGAGTGGAAGTTACCAAATTATGAGGAGTCGGTATCAATTTATGCCTAATTGCTCCGCCTATAGTTCCTCGAACCGCATTTTCTAAACGAACCAGAGCCAATCCCAATTGATCTTGTAACAAATCCGCTACGGAACGAATACGTTTATTTTTCAAGTGATTCATATCGTCAAGTGTACCCATTCCAAATTTAATTCTGATCAAATGATCCGCAGCTGCCAATATATCTCGTGGTAACAAAAATGTAATGTTCTGAGGTATATCAAGATTAAGTCTACGGTTCATATTTCGTCGACCAATCCTTCCCAATTCACACCTTTGTTGAAAAAATTTCTTTTGTAATTCCTTACATAAGGACTCAGAAAATACCGGATCCCCACCTACACAAGCAAATTGTTGATAAAACTCTAAAATGGCATTTTCTTTTGATCCAATTTTTTTTTTCTCCTTATCATTCGGAAAAGACAAGAAAATTTCAGGGTAGCAAACATTATCTATAATTTCTCTTAGATTCGAACCCATAGCTGATGATGGAACTAGAATAGATATTTTTTGTTTCCTACTCACACGCGCCCATATCCTTGCTTTTCTATCAATCTCTAATTCTGATCTTCCTCCCCAATCTGATATTATGGTACCGGTATAGACCGAAATTCCGTTATGGTCCAACTCTGAACGGTAATAAATACCGGGGCTTTGCAATATTTGATTGATCACAATTCTGTATATTCCATTTACTATAGAGGTTCCCAAGGAATTCATTAGAGGAATTTTTCCAATAAATATGGTCTGTTCTTGCGTGTCCCTACCGGTTTTCAAAATTAATCCCGCGGGCACATATAATTCAGAAGAATATGTGAGTGATTCATACACAGCATCTCTTTCTTTTATCAAAGGTTCTACTAATTGATATGTTTCCACAAATAATTGAAATTCTATTTCTTGATCTGTATCTTCAATTTTTGGAAACTTATAAAGTTCTTCCGTCAATCCCTGATCAATGAATCTACAAAATCCCTCAAATTGTATCTGACTAAATCCAGGTATTGTAGACATTCCCTCATTTCCATCCCGGAGCATTTTTAGTTTCCCATTTATCGAAAAAAATCCCATTCATTTTCCAAGGCTCATTCTTCATCGAACCATATGGACCCATCTAGTAATGGTGTGGATTGATCTAGCAATGATGGAATCATATTCTGTTTACTGAATCACATGAAATTTTACCCAACTCCATATCATAGATGGAATGTATGAAATACGTATGAACAGATAAATAAAGAGATTTTTCTACTTAAAATAAGATTTGTTTGCAACAGATACAATAAAATTGGAAATGAATTAATAAAATATTCCTGGAAACCAAATTCTGACGCTTAAACTTATGGAGTTTTATCTTATATAGAATATCAAAAGTGATCCAATTTCTACCTATTACTATGATATTAGGATCTGCTGATTAGGTACCAGAAAAGTAAATGGATTCCGTATTTGATTGTTCTCTATGAATGAGATAAAGACAGAAAGGAACCTTATCTTATAGAGTTTACCTTTTTTATTTTAGCGCTTCACTTTTTTTGCGGATTCAGTTGTTCAAAAATAATTCGCAGAAAAGAGAGGCTTTTTTATCCATTTGTTAGTCGAATTCGTGGAATACGATTGAAGTGCACAAAAAGGGGTTGTGTTTATTAAGCATACGAAGACTATCCGCATATCGCTTATCCCAGTTCCACTTGGGGTAACGTGGGCTAGACTATATCATAATTTCTATTTGCTATTCAATAATATTCAATTAAAAAGGAAGCGCGCTAATTAACTTAATTCCCCGGGGACATATCATATATAAATAAGATCCCGGATTAGGTAGATCCGTCTAACAATTTCTGTTCGGGGGTTTACATATACACATAATTGTTGTTATACTTGAAATTGAAAAGGATTCATTTTTTTATTATTGATACTGATTAGTTGTGTATCAATTGCATTTTCTTATGCCATTTAAGGAAACAAAAATGGAGATCCAAGAACTTTCTTTTTATGAAAATAGTTCTAGTTAATGGGTCCCATTTTATTTGCACTGAATTCTTTATTTTGTGACTCAAAAATTTTTTCTTTCAATAGAAAATGGGAGGGTTTTAGGCGGTGTGTGTTTTGATATACTATACAATTTGGATATACTATACAATTAATAGAAGGGTCCGGCTCCAATCAAAAAGGGAAGGATTTTTTGCGTTTAGGTTTCGTTTATTGGGAAAGAAATAAGGAAAATGGTATTAAGTAATAACCTACCCAAAAAGAAATATTTCCATCTATTTTTATCATTTTGGCGGCATGGCCGAGCGGTAAGGCGGGGGACTGCAAATCCTTTTTCCCCAGTTCAAATCCGGGTGTCGCCTGATCAATAAAAAAACGCGAAACCCCTTTGCTTATTTGCTTATATAATATAAATTGCCGAATCCTTGCCGAGCATAAGCAGAGGAAAAGGACTCGAACTTCCAATACTTGCTTTATTTTAAGAAGTTTGAGTGTCAATCTTTGCGCCTGGGATTCCAGGGCGGATTTTAGTATAGGAGGGGCTAGTCTATCAAGACTCCCAGTACTAATGTCTAATGGCGGATTCTTGAATTATCTAGTTGAGTGAGGAATTTGTATTTGTGGTTAAGGAGTGGAAGATGCTTTGTATACAGACTCGCGAGAATTTATGAGTGCTCAGTCATTCAATCAATATTGGATGAATAATTGGCTTCTTTTTTAGAATAAAAAATAGAATAAATAAAAGTTGAAAAAAAGAATATTTTTATTCTTTTTCGGTAACATCCAAGCAAGAATGTAATAGAAGGTCTCCCGAGTGTCTTTGTGAAATACTAGGGAGGCCGTAAGGATTAGACCAAACAGTAGATAGAGATATGTGATAGATAGTGATCTATCTTGATTGTATATTGTTATACTTTTTTTATGAAGGGTAACAAAAGAAATAAAACAATAGGTCTTACTATTCCTCCATGTTCCATTAATAGCATTCCCTCGATAATTACAAGAAAGTCATTGTGTATCTTGCTTGTAATTAATGCTTCCAAATTCTACCAGAAATCATATATGAACTTGTTATGGATGGAGTTATTGGGTTGGTTCATCAATAGCCTTCGTTCAGAATCCCTTTTTGACTCTGTGCCATTGATTAGATTAGTATTAGTGATCAATAATGGAAGAGTTTCTTCATATTCATAGAGATAGGAGACATAATTCACATGGATATAGTAAGTCTTGCTTGGGCTGCTTTAATGGTAGTCTTTACATTCTCCCTTTCACTCGTAGTATGGGGAAGAAGTGGACTCTAGGGTCATTACTAATTTACTTGAGTTGAGTAATCAAACTGTATCAATAGTTTCATAGATCGTTTTGCAAAACGTTTTAAAATAAAAATATCTTAATTTCAAAATTATAAGAGAATCCAGTTAAGGTAATGTAATAGATGAGGAATAATCTTTCAATTAAATAAAAAAAAAAATAATTCAACGATTCCCCTGTTCGTATTTTGAAAGTAAAAGGAATATGATATGCAATTTTTTCCAACCGAATTCATCCTAAATATTATATTTCGATGAAACTAGCTTTTCACAGAATTCTATATGGATATTACAATGAGGAACAACCAACCTCTTTTTTTTCTCGCTTTACTGTTCAGTTCAAAAAGGAAGTCTATCTGTTATTTATTATGTAGATTCGTATTTTATACCGAGGAAAACTTCGATGTTTGTCCAACGAAGTACTACGCATAACTAATAAGATCTTATGTGCGTTGGGAGATTCCCATATTGCGCATTTACCTTTGTTTTAGATTCCTAGAAATATTCTTGTTGTATCGACTCACTTAATTATCATGGTTCACGCGTTAGAAATGGGTAGTATGGACTACTCTTTTTACAAATAGAATATAAAAAATTTCCCATGGAATTCCTTGAATCACCTGTCAATGGCTAAATAAATTACTCCTTTTCGGAATGCTAAAAAAAAGATGACGGCTGGGTTTATTTTATATAATCTATTTTATGTCCGTACCCTATCTTCTTCCAGTGATTTGATTATTTCGTCGGATCTCATTGGAGAAATAAATGAAATAATAATAAACTCGGAATTTAGAACCGTTTCATCAAAATCGGTACAAATCAAATGGATGTAGCATGCATGTAGCAAAGAACTCGAATTGGGGTTTAGTTTATATGTATGTATATTGCACATATGTTATTTATTATGTACATATATCATAATACAGAGTGATCCATATTAATTAAGCTTTATATATCTTTAATACAGTCAAACTTTTTAATTTTATATAATAATTGATAGTGTGGTAGAAAGGTTCCTATATTTCTTTCTACCATACTATCAGATCTCATATACTGCTGAGTTTAATCCGCTCATTTCATTTAAGACGTCGAATTTGAACCCCTTATACATTTCTTCTATTATTCTTTACATTTCTTCTATTATTGATAAGAACTCAGAAGTAAAGCTTGATTCAATCAAATTAATCATTTTGACTGACTGTTTTTACGTAAATAATAAGTAAAAAAGCAGTAGGAACTAGAATAAACAGTGCAGTAGCAATAAATGCGAGAATATTGACTTCCATAATTTCATTTTTACTTCATACATAATAACTCGGGATCTAATCCCATAGAGATTCTAAATCTTTCTCCTGTAAATTCAATGGGAGGAATACATCCCGCTGATATTGAATCGAATCAATATCATGAATAACAATATCTGAGCTATCAAATCTAGTCATCGTCGAGAATAGAATAGTATAGCATAGGAAGATCTTTTATCCATACGGAATAAAAACGTAAAAAAAAAAAAGAATTCCTGCTCCACTCAAGAATGCCGTTGAATTTAGCATTCTTTATCCATTCGTTATTTTCTATACTATCACCTACCGTCTTCTTTATAGAATCATATCATATAATGAGGTATCATCTGACCCATCTTTCACTTCCATTGGTCACAAACAAACCCAAATAGTATAAGTGAAATGGAAAAAGGAAGAAGAAAAGATCTAATTGATTGAAGTAATTGAAATTGCCATATTATTCTCAATAAGAAATTAGAAACGAAAAAAAAGTAAAGAAACAAATAAGGACCCTCTGGGAATTAGATCCCACTCTTCACACCGCCCCTTGAAAGAAAATAAAGAGATGAATCGGTGGACTCATCGGATACTAAGTCGGGACTGACGGGGCTCGAACCCGCAGCTTCCGCCTTGACAGGGCGGTGCTCTGACCAATTGAACTACAATCCCAGAGAAATAAGGCATGCATATAGTACACACATATTCTTAATAATTTTAAGAAAATGAGTTCCATTTAGAATCGTCGTAATAGAGAAAAGGCGATATATTAATATCCACATGGATCTGGGTTTTAATGAGAACGATACGGATTACTACTAATCCTATTAAATCGTGTGAAATTAATTGAATTGATAAGAAATCTTTCAATTTTTCATTGAAAGATTTCTTATCAATTCAATTAATTTAAAATTTAACCCTTTCCTTATATTTAATTTAGGGATCATAATATGAGAATCGAGATCATTAATAATTTTAGAATATATGGGAACAAACAAAACAAATAGGATATAAAAAAATCTATTCTTTTATTTATTCCTCAGGCGTTTCCAGAGGGCTAATTTTTTATATAATCTCATGATGGATCGGCGAATTCTTGGGCCGAGCTGGATTTGAACCAGCGTAGACATATTGCCAACGAATTTACAGTCCGTCCCCATTAACCACTCGGGCATCGACCCAGGAAGAATCAATTCTAGACTTATTGATAATACATGCTCAACCCCCTTTCGTAGTACCCTACCCCCAGGGGAATTCGAATCCCCGCTGCCTCCTTGAAAGAGAGATGTCCTGAACCACTAGACGATGGGGGCATATCTGCCCGATCGACATCATACTATATTCATAGTATGAATAGTTTTTTGTAATTGTCAATACAATGTAATGGTGTGACTAAATCCGAATGGGTTTTTCGCCTTTTGTGATTCAGATAGAATTTGTTTATTTTTCATTCATGGTTCATGAACCATTAAAAATTTCTATATATATCTATATTTATTCTATATATATATATTATAGAAATATAAAATAATATAGAAATAGATTCTATATCCTTAGAATAATGATAGATATATAGAAAATAATAAGCATTACTTCATATCCTATATGAGAAGTAATGATCCCCAGTGATTTGTCCGAAAGAAAAGGGTGAAACTCTATTCTTCAACTTTCACCCATCGATTCACACATTGTTAAGATATGCCTATCTCACAGCTAGGAAATTAAGAATATAAAGAAAGTTTTTTTTTAAGAGCTTGATTCCAGGTACGAGTTGAATCTTTTCATTACATGATTTGATCATATATTAAATGTCTTGGATCTATGTCAAATTGTGTATCAATCAAGCAATTTTTTTTTGATAGGGATCAATAAAAGAAAATAAAAAAGCAATCTAAAAAATGCTTATTCTCGAATGAGACATCTACTATGTATATATAATACATATTATATATTATATGTACATACAGTATGTATATGTCTTCACATTGGATCATTCGGGAATGGAATAAAATAGGCAGGCCCTTTTAACTCAGCGGTAGAGTAACGCCATGGTAAGGCGTAAGTCATCGGTTCAAATCCGATAAGGGGCTTTTTCCACAAAACTCCGGTCTGAATCTTCATTTTTTAGTGGATAATAGAGATATTGTTTATATTTGTAAAAAGTAACCTCCCGTATAATAATTTAATTATTATTTCTATTATAAAATATAAAATGTCACCCCACTTTTATTGGTAGGATAACTATGTCACTACAGGCTATACTACTACTCAGGTTTCAGTATTCAATACTTTTGGTTTTAAGACATAGATATTCTATCTACCCAATTATGAATCGCCAAATATTCCCACTTCTCCATTATTCCAATCAAATCCATCGTAAATATAAGAAATAAAGAAAATAAAAAGTAAGTGGACCTGACCCATTGAATCATGACTATATCAGCTATTCTGATATTCAAATTCGATAGAGATAGAATTGTAGCCTCGGAATTTTCTTTTGCATTTCCTTAGACTACGGAAGAATTTGTCGATATTTCCGATTAAATCTTTTTGTTCCTAGATCAATAAATTTTTATTACGTTCCTCCACGGTA